GAATATTGATTAATACGTAATCGATCGAACACTACTTGCACTACTTGAAAAGGATTCTTCTGTTCAGAAACGAAATGTTCCAAATGTTCCTGGAAATTCTTGCTCCCATTGGACCATTTGTATCTATATGCATCAGGATCCCGATTCATGGATCTCTCAGTTCGAGAAATAAGAGGATCAAACCATTTCTTCTGACTCTTTTTCAAATTCGATAAATGTTGGTTGATCGTATATTTCATTATAGTTATATGATTCAGAGTATCATTTCCTATTTGATCCCTTTGAATTCCATATTCGAAGTTGCGATTGGATCTATTCATTAAAAAGAATCGATTCGATACATTTCTTCCATAGGTGCTATATTGGATTTGAATCAGATTTCGGATCAATCTATATTGATTGACTGCCTCCATTATGTTGTTGCTAGCAAATACCGCTGTTTTTAGTTTGGGATCTTCCAACTCATTCCCGCAGTAGATCCGGACCGATTTTTTTCTGATCCTTCGAGAAAAAGATTCATTCTCCTCATAAAAAAGAGGAGGTAGAACCAATAAAGATTTCTTTTTCGATTCATCTCTGGAGTTGAATACCTCATTCAAGAATTTTTTTTGATCCAACCCGTAGGAATCAATAGAAAAGGCAAATCCCCTATGAAACACCAGATCCGGCTCGGTTATTGATAGAGTGAATAGATCCGCCATTTCTGGGAATCTCTCTTCTGATTCAAAAAAATCGTGGCGTAACGCGTATCCCCCTTTGTTCCGGTCATGGAATAGATGAAAGAAATCAAAAAATGGATTTTTGTTCAAGAATGAAATCTTATTGGAACTGTCCATATCCGGTTCATTCTTCGGAACCAGATCACATCCCGGATCTGGTTCCGAAGGATGAATTGAGACGGTATCTTGTAAATACGTAATTATCTTGAATATATCAACCATTTCTTTATTTTCCGCTCGCCTGGAAGGGACAAAAGAAACATCTTGTTTTTTCTTCAACAATTTAGGATCTCTAGTGGACCTCTCAGTAGGATTCGAACCCAGATGAAGTTCTGACCATCTGTCAGAGAAAAAAGAACGAATTGATCTTGTAGGATTCCCAAGAAATTCTTCGATTTCTTCCGGAAGCAGATGATTATTCATCCGCTTCTCAGGTTCCGTGAATAGCCAGGACATGGAGGAAGATCCAAAAAGGCATTTCGGGAATCGATCTGATTGTATCTCTGTTCGTTCCGTTTGAAGAAAGGAAGGATCCCAAAGAATCGATCTCTCTTTTAGTTGCTGAATCTCTGTTTGATCGATCAATGTGTGATATTCTGAATTCTCATTTCTAACGGAATCGAAATGATCTCTGGATTGATCAGAAGAAGATCCTTTCCATTGGCTAGAATCCGTTACTTGAACGAAAATAGATCTTGTGGAATCATATTGAATATTTGACAATACATTCCGTACCTTGCTAAAAAACCGATCCTTGTTTACCAACCACACATTGTCTAACCAAATCCAATTCTCTCTCGAGACGTTCCTCAAAAAATTCGATTCGTGCTGATTCTTCCCCCAACTAACGAAGAGATCTTGGCGGAATTGCCACATATGAAATTGAGCACAATTTTGCAAAGAAATACCCCACTTGTTTCTCGAGAAGAGATGGGAAACATGCTCAATATCATTGGATTGCATAGTTGCCCCAGCTCCTTGTTGTTTGAAGAAACTCTCCCCCTGAATTGGTCTTTTTTCACGAAAAGCAGACATGAGATAACAAATCAAGTCTTTCCCTAAGATTTCGAATAGCTGTCCCGAATTCAAGTTGATTATGTTTCGTTTCTTCCTCGGAGAAAGACGATCAAAAAATTCCCAATCATGGTCCTTGCGGATCGGATCATCCGTATAGGATAAAAAAAGAAACTCCAGATATTTGCTATCTTTCTCTTTGAATGAGATCTCAATTCCAGCTACGGTTTCATTAGATATCTGACAACTAGAATCCCTCTTTTTTCCGATCCGGTTCCTCCACCACCGCGAACCCCGGTTAGATTCAGGCATGATACGCTTTTTCTTTATTGGGATAACCCAAGTACTCTCTTGCGGATCCATGAAACAACTCTCAGAAATATTTTTCCCTTTTGGAAGATACAGGAGCGAAACAATCAACCTATTTCTATTGGAAGACCAAAAAGATTCTTCCAATGTCTCCTTTCTGGGTCCAATGGAATTCATAGGTATAGGAAGAAGCCCCATCAAATAGAGATTTTTTCTTTCGACCATCTTTCGATTGTTAATACGAGATATAAGGACCACTACTACAAGCAGTACTACACCTTTGGTCGTGAAATATCGATTGCTTGTTGCACCCTGTGAATCACGTGAAAGTAGGATACTCCAAATTCGGGGGTCAAAGAGTTTCATAAAACGTTCTTGGTGGAAAAAAATGTGAGTGAAAGATCCCACTGAATCAAATTTGATCCATGAATCTAAGAAATAGTGAGAATTCTTGATCT